TTCGAATCGTATTACTACGAAAGAAATAGTGAAGTTGAAAAAACACCTAATCTTTCGAATCTTTGTTGCGGAGTCGATAAATTATACGGCCTCTGGTTGAATCATAACGACTTACTTCAATTTTGACTCTATCTCCTGGCAGTATCCGTATAAAACTACGTCGGATCTTTCCTGAAACATAACCTAGAATCATATCTTCATTATCTAAACGAACCCGGAACATGCCGTTGGGAAGCGATTCAGTAATTAAACCTTCATGAATCCATTTTTGTTCTTTCATTCCAGGTAAAACCCCCTTGAAGTATCAACTAGTGGAGGAAGAACGCTATTAGACAACCCATCCCTTTTCTTTTCTTTTTCACAAATAAGAAGTTTCGGATTCAATTCGGATATTAGAAGGATTACCATATATAACACAAAATTTCTCCCCCTATTCTTTCTAGTCGAGCCGCGCGGTCTGTCATTATACCCCGAGAGGTAGAAAGAATTACAACTCCCATCCCACCTAAAATTCTAGGAATTCCTTGATAGTTAGAATAGATTCGTAGACCCGGCCGACTGATCCGCTTTAAATTTAAAATATTTCTATAAGGCCTTTTCCGATTCCTTCTATGTCGGAGGGTTAAAACCAAAAAATCTTTGTTGTTTTCTCGATGTTTTCTCACATTTTCGATAAAACCCTCTTGTAAAAGTATTTTAACAAGACTTTGACTGATATTAGTAGATGCTACTCGAACCACGCTTTTTCTATACATATCGGCATTTCGTATAGATGTTATTATGTCAGCAATAGTATCACTACCCATGATTAATTAAAATTATTGGTGCCTCCAAATTTGGATATAATCAACATGTTTTCTTTTTTTTTTTTACGTATTTTTTTATGAATATGGATTTGGAAAGGTATATACGTGAGACAAAATGTACTAAAGTTCTCTTAATCTATTTCTTTTAAATACCCTACGATAATCATATCGTGGTCTCATTTTATAATACCTCGGGAGCTAATGAAACTATTTTAGTAAAATTTAACTGTCTCAATTCTCGGGCAATCGCACCAAAAACTCGAGTTCCTTTTGGATTCCCTTCTTGATCAATCACAACTGCAGCATTGTCATCATATCGTATTATCATACCGTTGTCACGTTTAAGTTCTTTACAAGTACGGACAATTACAGCTCTGACCACTTCTGATCTTTCTAGAGGCATGTTTGGAACTGCGTCTTTGATCACAGCAACAATAATGTCACCAATATGAGCATATCGACGATTGCTAGCTCCTATGATTCGAATACACATCAATTCTCGAGCCCCGCTGTTATCTGCTACATTCAAATGGGTCTGAGGTTGAATCATATCATTTTTTTTTTTTTTTATCTTTTTTTTACAATGCAAAGCAAAGGTCGAAGAAAAAAGGAAATAGGGTTTGTCCAAAAAAAGAAACCTGCACCCGCTATATATATTTTTTTTACCCAAGACCTCTTTCTTTTTTATCCCGAAATGATGAATTGAGTTCGTATAGGCATTTTGGACGCTGCTATTGAAATAGCCCTTTTGGCTATATTTTCTGTTACTCCACCCATTTCATAAAGGATTCGACCTGGTTTAACAACAGCTACCCAATATTCGGGAGAGCCTTTACCCGAACCCATACGTGTTTCTGCGGGTCTTACTGTAACTGGTTTATCTGGAAATATACGGACCCATATTTTTCCACCGCGACGTGCATTTCGTGTCATTGCTCGTCGACCTGCTTCTATTTGTCTAGATGTGATCCAAGCGGGTTCAAGTGCCTGAAGAGCGTACTTACCAAAACAAATATCATTACCTCGATAAGATATTCCCTTCATTCTTCCTCTATGTTGTTTACGGAATCTGGTTCTTTTGGGGTTATAGTTGATGGTTTGTTTTGAATTCCATCTCTACTACAGAACCGGACGTGAGAGTTTCTTCTCATCCAGCTCCTCGCGAATAAAATGAATTAAAAATCTTTAATTTGAATTCAATTCAGATATAATATAATTTGAATTAAGATATATACGTAGTTCATTTAAGATATACATGTATTTAATAAGTAATATACTGAATCATGGATTTCATTTAATCTAGATAAAATCTATTACTAATTTGTATATCTTGTTTGTATAGAGAACTAAATCTAGTAAATAACTATTTTTTTTCTTATATTCATATATATGGTTTTTAGAATGTTCAAATGAATCTTTCTTTTGTTTTAATGAATCTTTCTTTTGTTTTACCCTTTATCATAATCATATTGGATTGACCCAAATTTAGCAATCCAAGAAAATAAAGTTTTCGCGGGCGAATATTTACTCTTTCCATTTCTATTTCAGTTCTATCATTAGTTTTCCGAATAGATGAATTGGTCTCTGGTCGGTTCCGCCATCCCGATCAATGAATCATTCCAATTCATTTTCACTAGAATCTTTTGAATTCACGGGTTCCATCGTTCCCATCGCTTCTTACTTAATGGTTAGGT